TTTTTTAAGATAAAAAAAAAGAACAATTATAATTCTATAAGGTTGAATAAAAATTTGATTTACACTTTCTTTATATTTATTAGAATTGCTATGCTTAGTGTGTGACTCGTTAATTTTTTCTTAAAACTTTAAAGTTTAGAATTAAGATTAAAAAAAAAAAAAAAAAGGCTGACCCCACTATAAACTTAGTAACTATGAAAACTAAAGAAACTCAAAACTAATAACCAACTTATTGCTTCGTATTGTCGAGATCCCAAGAAACAGTCACTATATTATTGAATCGATCATATAGTTGTAGCAACTGAAACTCTTTTCATAAAAAAGAAATCTGATTATGAATTGTGAAACAAATAAAAGGGATGTGAAAAAGGTGGAAGGATGATAGAAAGAGAGAATAAAGATCTCAATGATATATGATTCCCATATGTATGGTTTATGAAGAATCATTCCATAAAAAAGGCAATGTGATAAAGCATCAACATCAATATGAAATAAAGATAAAAAATATACAAATAAAAAAGAGAATAAATCAAAAAATTCAATTGAAATTAGATAATAAATGTAGATAATATAGTCTATTATCTATCTAATAAGCTACAAAAATAAGATATCAAAGATAGAAAAGATATAAATAATAGAAAATAGATGAATAATTGAATCGAGCTTCGAGTTAAGAAAAACTGAGGAGATTTACTCGGAAACAAATAACATATTTTGTTGGAAGCTCCATTGCAGAGTTCAGGCCTAAACATTAATGGAGAAGCTATGAGAACGATGGAACCTGTGACTACATAGGATTTTTTTTTTAACGAATCAATCCTAATGATTCACTGAGTAGGATGGCGAAATGAACCAAGAAATAAATTAAGGAGGAAAGAGTCAATATTCGCCCGCGAACCCTTTATTTATTTTTATGAAATTTCATAATTTCATTTATATTTCATATAGCGGATAACTTTTGGCATAATTTAATAGAGGTAAAGTAAAATACTTTTTCAAATTTGATATTGAAAAAAGAAACATCATATATAAACAAACATGCCCCAGTTATCTACTTATATATATATATATATATATATATATAGCTCCCTATATAACAGTAACAAATTAAATAAAAAAAAATTAAAATTCGTATATTTTTTTGATAGAATGAAATACATAAATACATGTCTATATGTAAGATTATTGAATAATTTAATTCGCGAGGAGCTCGATGAGAAGAAACTCTCATGTCCGGCTCTGCAGTAGAGATGTAATTGAGAAACAACCATCAACTATAACCCCAAAAGAACCAGATTTCGTAAACAACATAGAGGTAGAATGAAGGGAATATCTTGCCGAGGCAAGCATATTTGTTTTGGCAGATATGCTCTTCAGGCACTTGAACCTGCTTGGATCACAGCTAGACAAATAGAAGCAGGGCGAAGAGCAATGACACGATATGCGCGCCGTGGTGGAAAGATCTGGGTACGTATCTTTCCCGACAAATCTGTTACAGTAAGACCTACGGAAACACGTATGGGTTCGGGCAAGGGATCCCCCGAATATTGGGTATCTGTTGTGAAACCGGGCCGAATACTTTATGAAATGAGTGGAGTATCAGAAACTGTAGCCAAAGCAGCTATTTCCATAGCTGCATGCAAAATGCCTATACGAACTCAATTTGTTATTTCAGGATAGGTAAACAAAACTAAAGGAGTATTGAGAATGAAAAAAAAAACCGCAGGTTTCTTTATCTCTGGACAGACAATATTTTTTTTTTTCCTTACATTGAAACATTGAAATAAGAGATTCAAATAAAAATGATATGATTCAACCTCAGACCCTTTTGAATGTAGCGGATAACAGTGGAGCTCAAAAATTGATGTGTATTCGAATAATAGGAACTGGTAATCACCGATATGCTCATATTGGTGATGTTATTGTTGCTGTAATCAAAGAAGCAGTGCCAAACATGCCTCTAGAAAGATCAGAAGTAATTCGAGCTGTGATTGTACGCACGTGTAAAGAACTCAAACGTGACAACGGCATGATAATACGATATGATGACAATGCAGCGGTTATCATTGATCAAGAAGGAAATCCAAAAGGAACTCGTATTTTTGGTGCGATTGCTCGGGAATTGAGACTGTTGAATTTTACTAAAATAGTTTCATTAGCACCCGAAGTATTATAGTAGTATAAATAATACTAGTAGATAGATGAAAAAGGAATATATTCTTTTTCTATGTAGATAATATTCAAATATCTTAAATAGATCCGATGAATGGATTGTGTCTCATGCATATACTTTAAATTTTTGATAATTAAAGAATTAAAAAAAAAAAATGAAATAAAACAAAAAAGAAGCATGTTGATTATATCAAAATGAGGAGGCACTAATAACTATAGTTCGTCATGGGTAGGGACATTATTGCCGATATAATAACTTCCATAAGAAATGCTGACATGGATCAAAAGGGAAGAGTTAAAATAGTATCTACTAATATAACTAAAAACATTGTGAAAATACTTTTACGAGAAAGTTTTATTGAAAACGTTCGAAAACATAAAGAAAGTCAAAAAAATTTCTTGGTTTCAACCTTACGACATAGAAAGGCTAGAAAAGGAAAAAAAATAATTTTAAAGCGTATAAGTCGACCCGGTCTACGAATCTATTCCAATTATCAACGAATTCCTAAGATTTTAGGTGGAATGGGGATTGTAATTCTTTCTACTTCTCGAGGTATAATGACAGATCGAGAAGCTCGACTAGAAAAAATTGGAGGAGAAATTTTGTGTTATATATGGTGATTATCTTGGGATACCCTAATTTTATCCCCAACTTACTTTTTATAAAATAGAGAGAAGAAGTGAATTATAGAACTCTTCCTCTATTAGTTGATACTTAAAGGGGGGTTCCCTGGAATGAAAGAACAAAAACTGATTCATGAGGGTTTAATTACTGAATCACTTCCCAACGGTATGTTCCGAGTTCGGTTAGATAATAAAGATCTAATCCTAGGTTATATTTCAGGGAGAATCCGGCGCAGTTTTATACGTATACTACCCGGAGATAGAGTCAAAATTGAAATGAGTCGTTATGATTCAACCAGAGGACGTATAATTTATAGACTTCGCAAAAAAGATTCGAACGATTAGATCCTTCTTTTAAACATCCCCTTCGTAGGGATATAATTTGAAGTTCAAAAATGAAATAAACTTTTTTTGCATAAAAAAAAAAATAGATTCAGAATGAAGGTAAGGAATAATAAATATGAAAATAAGGGCTTCTGTTCGTAAAATTTGTGAAAAATGTCGCCTAATTCGTAGGCGAGGACGCATTATAGTAATTTGTTCCAATCCGAGACATAAACAGAGACAGGGGTAATACTTCTGAAGTTCTAAATAAAGAACTTTTCCAAAGGAAAACCCATGTATATGTAAATATATGTAAATATATGTAAAAAGAAAGAATTCATTTTCATATGAAATAGATATCCCCGTATCTTTCTGTAAATTTCTTATTCTTCTTTTTAGTCTTATGAATATGATATAATAAAATATGACAAAACCTATAGCAAAAATTGGTTTACGTAAGAATGCACGGAGTGGTTTACATAAGAATGAACGTAGAATACCAAAAGGAGTTATTCATGTTCAAGCGAGTTTCAACAATACTATTGTAACTGTTACAGACGTACGAGGTCGAGTGGTTTCTTGGGCTTCTGCAGGTACTTCTGGATTCAGAGGCACAAGAAAAGGAACACCCTATGCTGCTCAAGTAACCGCATTAAATGCTATTCGTACAGTAGTTGATCAGGGTATGCAACGAGCAGAGGTTATGATAAAGGGTCCAGGTCTCGGAAGAGATGCGGCATTACGAGCCATTCGCAGAAGCGGGATGCTATTAAGTTTCATACGTGATGTAACACCTATGCCACATAATGGATGTCGCCCCCCGAAAAAAAGACGTGTGTAGAAAGAAAAATTCAAGAGATTCCAAGAGAAATAAATGATTCAATGATTTGATCCAATAATCCAATAATCATAAATAAAATAATAGTATGGTTCGAGAAGAAGTAGCAGGATCCACTCGAACACTACAGTGGGAATGTGTTGAATCAAGAATAGACAGCAAGCGTCTTTATTATGGTCGTTTCGTTTTGTCCCCGCTTATGAAAGGTCAAGCCGATACCATAGGTATTGCCATGCGAAGGGCTTTACTTGGAGAAATAGAAGGAACATGTATCACATGTGCAACATCTGAAAATGTGCTGCATGAATATTCTACGATAGCAGGTATTGAAGAATCAGTACATGAGATTTTAATAAATTTGAAAGAAATTGTATTGAGAAGTAATCTCTATGGAGTTAGGGACGCATCCATTTGCGTAAGGGGTCCAAAATACATAACCGCTCAAGATATCATTTCACCACCTTCTGTCGAAATAGTTGACACGACACAGCATATAGCTAACCTGACAGAACCAATTGATTTGTGTATTGAATTAAAAATCAAGAGAGATCGCGGATATCGTTTGAAATCTACAAAAAACTCTCACAATGGAAGTTATCCTATAGATATTGTATCCATGCCTGTTCGAAATGCGAATCACAGTATTCATTCTTATGGGAATGGGAATGAAAAACAAGAGATACTCTTTCTAGAAATATGGACGAATGGAAGTTTAACTCCTAAAGAAGCACTTTATGAAGCTTCTCGTAATTTGATTGATTTATTGATTCCTTTTCTACATGCAGAGGAAGAAGATATGAATCTCGAGGAAAATGAAAACAGATTGAATCTACCCCTTTTTTCCATTCAAGACAGATTCACTAATCTCAATAAAAACAAAAAAATAATTTCATTAACATGTATTTTTATTGACCAATCAGAATTGTCTTCCAGGACCTATAATTGTCTCAAAAGGTCCAATATACATACATTATTGGACCTTTTGAGTCATAGTCAAGAAGATCTTATGAAAATGAAATATTTTCGCATAGAAGATGTAAAA